AGTATTGAGCGAAAGGTTACACCTATGGTAGGTATGGGTCTGTATTGTAGGTCAACCCTACTACACTAGTACCAATAGGCGGCATAGAGGAAGAAGCACTACACCTAGGAATCAACAACACGAAAACTTTGTTATTAATGATTCCCTTTCTTTATCGGGATCGGAACTAAGAGAAATGGTTGGGACAACAAACATCCATCTTGTTCGTACTTTGGATACCCATATAACCATCGAAGATTGTTGAAGTGACTAATTCCTGGAAATTAAGGAGCGTTGAGAACAAAGAAATTGTTGAAGTTTACTTTTTTTTATCTAATACGAACACGCTTGATGGTAAGAAAAGATCTTTTGCAAGAGGGTTGGCTAGAGATTTCTTGTAAAAACATTAGCCCTGCTCAGTTCATAATGACAATCTTTCGACCTTTTTTTAATTCCACGGATTATTCTCATTATGCACATAAAGGAGGAGCCGTATGAGGTGAAAATCTCATGTACGGTTTTGGAACGGAGAATTCTTTGAATCGAATGACGACCGTAACGGATGTCGGCTCAATCCGAAGGAAATTATGCGGAGGCCTTACAGAATTATTATGAAGCTATGCGACTAGAAATTGATCCCTATGATCGAAGTTATATACTCTATAACATAGGCCTTATCCACACAAGTAACGGAGAACATACAAAAGCGTTAGAATATTATTTTCGAGCACTAGAACGAAACCCGTTCTTACCCCAAGCTTTTAATAATATGGCTGTGATCTGTCATTACGTGCGACTATCTCCACTATAGAAATAATAAAAGGAAAGAAAGAGCAAATACGCTAGTAAATAAATACGCTTAAATACGCTAGTAAAGAAAATACTAGAAAAAAAAAAGGCTTTCTACATATTGCATCGTCCAAAAAACGATTTTTATCAGCTGTAACAAAAAAAGAAACTTCATAGAAGTCGAAATATGAAGAAATATATGCCTAGATACTTTATTCTATGGATAAAGATCTAATTGATAGAGGAAGCGCCGTAAAGATCAATTAGCGAGGTTTTGGGTCGATACAATAAACAAGAACTGCTTATTTATGTCATGATATGAGATAAAAATTAGGAATCGACTTATGTAATAGAGCCGACCCCCTAAGTTATTGAGCAGCGGTGTAGCATCAGATCCCAAAGACAGTAAGTCTTTTTTATGAGGAAGAAGTCTTTTTCAAGGATTCTATATAAATTTCTATATGATATGAAAACGAGATAGTTACCTTTCAGAAAAATCTAACGGACGATAGTCCCGAAACGCCTATGCTTTATTTTTCTGAAAGGTGGGAGAAAAGATAAAACTTCTTATTAATTTAATCAAAATTCAAGTTTGAAACTTATGGAATTAACTCCTTTTGGTTAACCCGAGACAAATCGATAGATCTATGAGAAATCTTATTCATCTTATTCACTTGGATATAGGGTAGGGTAAAAAAATGGGACACCAAAAGAATTGACTGCCGAGCCGTATGAGGTAGGAAACTCTCAAGTACGGTTCTAAGGAAAGGAATTGAACCGCCTATTTCGACCGGGGAGAACAGGCCATTCGACAGGGGGATTCAGAAATAGCGGAGGCTTGGTTCGATCAAGCCGCTGAGTATTGGAAACAGGCTATAGCGCTTACTCCTGGTAATTATATTGAAGCGCAGAATTGGTTAAAGATCACGAGGCGTTTCGAATAAGAACACGAGCTCTCTGTTTATTTATTATTTTAGGATTCGAAATTCTAATTAGAAATTAGAAAATTCTATTACTATTAAATTATATTCTTATTCTATTTTCTATTTCTATTAAATTTTAATTTCTATTAAATATTAAATCCATTTAATTTAGTAATTAAATAATTTAATTAAATAAATTACCTTACCATTTAAATTATGAAATTCGATTTTCTATTCAATTTGAATATTTATATTTAAATAGTAAAATTTAAATAGTAAATTTAAATAGTAAAATAGTAAAAAATATTAATTTAATTGTAATTTTAATTGTTTGTTTTTGTTGGACCCATCGGTCAAATAAAATGGATCATTTCTCTCTCTGGGAAAAACCAATCAAAGAATTTCATTATATCCTTTCTAAAATCGTTCTATTTCGTCTGATATTTCGTTTCGTAAGGATAAGTAATCCACGGATATAGCAAAATAAAATATATATTTTCTGCTTCTATTAAAACTAATAAAAACCCCTCAAATGACTAAATATCGATACTGGAGTATCCCTTAGTAATGAATGCTCACGTGATTTGGGATAGAGTAATATTGTTTGTTCTATCTATGTAAGACAAAAAAAACTCCATCTCGGAACTTCTAATTAAGATATGAATACAATACACTGGTTGCAAAAAAAATTGTTTTTGCACCAATGTAAAAGGAAAGTCCAAAAAAGGTTTTATAAGATTAAAAAGGTCCGTTGAGCGCCTCATGGATATGTCATAATAGATCCGAACACTTGCCCCGGATCGACTTCC